TGAGAACCATGAAAAGCAAGATCCCGAATAAGAAAACAGAAACCGAGGAAACCACAAGAGTGAAGACTAGTAGAGTCTCGTCTTTTGTCATTCTTTGCTCCTTTTTCACTCAATGATTCATTCGAATTTCCCGACCAAAAATTCTATATGTCTATTCTATGATATTTCTATATATATAGAATATGATATCTAATATGACACCCGATTTGTCAAAGGGATTGGATTGGTGACTTACCCATTCAGTGACTTTGGCACTGGACGTTCCAAAAACGGGTACTATCGGATCGGGTGAATTAGAGAATAGACAGAGATCCGTTGGCATTTCAGCCTTTCTTCTCCTTTCAGGGCCTATCCGAAAGAGAATCCAGTACCTCTTGGTCCTGAATATCAGAATAGGACGAACGAACCGGCCTCCGCGGATATCTTTGCTTCGGAACAAAACCCTGCAATCAAATAGATTGTCCCAAGGGCGCCATATTCTAGGAGCCCAAGTTATGCTATTGAAAATTCGTTCCTCTAGCAGTTCCGGTTTGACCATTCCGTTCCCTTTTTCAAACTCCACTTCTTTTCATATAGCAATCCCTGATCAAAGAGAGAACAATATCCATTTCAAAACATTTCTAACGGATTCCTTGGTTCGGACCGACGAAGTAATGGCACTCAATTATTATCAACCTGACTGCAATCTTTTTCTGTCGGTAAGGATTGCACCAGAGCACCTTCTACTTCTAATAGGCCATGAACTATAGATAGAGAAGAATCATTCTGAGCGAGTCCATAAGAAGCGACCCACTTTTTTTCATCGGTTCCGGGGGAAGACCAAAGATCTTGCGCGACCGGTCCGCCAGAAAAACTCAAAAGAGAAAGAAGTCTCGTTAATCTCTTCATGCTCGTTCCAAGTTCGAAGTACCCTTTGGCCAAAGAAAAACCCGCTTCCTGACACGATTGCCTCTTTATATAGATAGATTCTATGGGGTTATTACTTAGAAGTCTATTTTGTACAAGAGCCCCTCCTATCTGATAGAAAAGGGTCCCATGATCCCGAGCCGGTCTTACCTTGGCTCGCAAACCCCAAGTTTGTCTATGAAGAGCTAATCTAATTGTATTAGTTTCTATAATGGATTTCTTATGTGGAATACTAATGGATAGGGCCTCGTTGCTAAGTGCTACAAGATCTAGTGCACTGGAACTCGTGGTTATGGACCCGAATCCTTTAGTATGGAACATTGTCTTTTCCAAGTAAAAACCCCTAGTATATGAAAGAATGAAAAGGTGCTTTCGTTCTTGTGGAATAAGAAGCCCTCGTACCTTAATGAAAGGAAAATAGGAATTTTTCGTTAGGTATTTGACCAAATAGGATCGTCCAGTTCCTATAGAACCTATCACTAAAATACCCGATAGGGCTAAGCGGAACGAAAAGGGTTTTCCATGAGATGGTAAATGAAAACGATTAGCCCCACACGAGGTTTGGGAATAAGTGATTGTCTGATAATGAGCAAGGAATATACGTCTTTCTGCTAAAGAGGATCTATTAAACCCATAATTCATTAGATCCTTGTTATCAATGTCAACTAGGTATCATAAGTAAATGGATCCCGGTTGTTCAATCCTTTGATAACCAAGGTCATTCTTTGCTAAAGAGAAATGATCACTATGAGTCAGACTCAATAGAATTGGATCCATTCCAAATAGCGAGAATTAGGATTCTTGATCCCTCTCAATCTCTCTTTCAATTCGAGGATCCAGAGAGGTGTTTTCATAGTCATCTCCGAATATTTGCCATCTCCGAATATTTTCGATTTCATTTTTCTATGATATGTCTTTCTATATGAAAATTGGTTATTTACGATGTACGATGATCCCTGTTAAGCATCCATGGCTGAATGGTTAAAGCGCCCAACTCATAATTGGTAAATTTGCGGGTTCAATTCCTGCTGGATGCACGCGAACGGGAACGTTCCATAAGTCTATTGGAACTGGCTCTCTATCCATGGAATCTCATCCATCATCCATACATAACGAATTGGTATGGTATATTCATACCATAACATAAGAACAATAAGAACTCGAATTCTTATCGATACTGGAACTCAGAGCATAGGAGGGAAAGTCGATTTATGGATGGAATCAAATACGCAGTATTTACAGAAAAAAGTCTTCGTTTATTGGGAAAGAATCAATATACTTTTAATGTCGAATCGGGATTCACTAAGACAGAAATAAAGCATTGGGTCGAACTCTTCTTTGGTGTTAAGGTAGTAGCTGTGAATAGCCATCGACTACCCAGAAAGGGTAGAAGAATGGGACCTATTCTGGGACATACAATGCATTACAGACGTATGATCATTACCCTTCAACCGGGTTATTCTATTCCACTTCTAGATAGAGAAAAAAACTAAAGGAGAATACTTAATAATACGGCGAAACATTTATACAAAACACCTATCCCGAGCACACGCAAGGGAACCGTAGACAGGCAAGTGAAATCCAATCCACGAAATAATTTGATCCATGGACGGCACCGTTGTGGTAAAGGTCGTAATTCCAGAGGAATCATTACCGCAAGGCATAGAGGGGGAGGTCATAAGCGCCTATACCGTAAAATCGATTTTCGACGGAATCAAAAAGACATATCTGGTAGAATCGTAACCATAGAATACGACCCTAATCGAAATGCATACATTTGTCTCATACACTATGGGGATGGTGAGAAGAGATATATTTTACATCCCAGAGGGGCTATAATTGGAGATACTATTGTTTCTGGTACAAAAGTTCCTATATCAATGGGAAATGCCCTACCTTTGAGTGCGGTTTGAACTATTGATTTACGTAATTGGAAGTAACCAATTAGGTTTACGACGAAACCTAGAAATCGATCACTGATCCAATTTGACTACCTCTACGGGATAGACCTCAACAGAAAACTGTTGAGTAACGGCAGCAAGTGATTGAGTTCAGTAGTTCCTCATAGAAAATTATTGACTCTAGAGATATGGTAATATGGAGAAGACAAAATTGTTTGAAGCACGCACAGAACCGGAAGCGCCCCTTGTTTCAAAGAGAGGAGGACGGGTTATTCACATTTAATTTGATGGTCAGAGGCGAATTGAAAGCTAAGCAGTGGTAATTAAGACCCCCCGGGGAAAATAGGGATGTCTCCTACGTTACCCATAATATGTGGAAGTATCGACGTAATTTCATAGAGTCATTCGATCTGAATGCTACATGAAGAACATAAGCCAGATGACGGAACGCGGAGACCTAGGATGTAGAAGATCATAACATGAGCGATTCGGCAGATTTGGATTCCTTTCCTATATATCCACTCATGTGGTACTTCATCATACGATTCATATAAGATCCATCTGTCTAGAGATCGTCATATACATCTAGAAAGCTGTATGCTTTGGAAGAAGCTTGTACAGTTTGGGAAGGGGTTTTTTGAGAGAAAAGAAGAATCTACTTCAACCGATATGCCCTTAGGCACGGCCATACATAACATAGAAATCACACGTGGAAGGGGTGGGCAATTAGCTAGAGCAGCAGGTGCTGTAGCGAAACTGATTGCAAAAGAGGGTAAATCGGCCACTTTAAGATTACCATCTGGGGAGGTCCGTTTGGTATCCCAAAATTGCTTAGCAACAGTCGGACAAGTGGGTAATGTTGGGGTGAACCAAAAAAGTTTGGGTAGAGCCGGATCTAAGTGTTGGCTAGGTAAACGCCCCGTAGTAAGAGGGGTAGTTATGAACCCTGTGGACCACCCCCATGGGGGCGGTGAAGGGAAAGCCCCCATTGGTAGAAAAAAACCCACAACCCCTTGGGGTTATCCTGCGCTTGGAAGAAGAACTAGGAAAAGGAAAAAATATAGTGATAGTTTTATTCTTCGTCGCCGTAAGTAAATACGTAACTAGGAATATGGAAAATTGCATTTTTGGAATTTGCAATAATGCGATGGGCGAACGACGGGAATTGAACCCGCGCATGGTGGATTCACAATCCACTGCCTTGATCCACTTGGCTACATCCGCCCCTTATCCAGCTAAAGGATTTTTCTCTTTGTTCCATTCATCATTATTCTATTTATTCTGACCTCCATACTTCGATCGAGATATTGGACATAGAATGCCACTCTTTAAAATGGAAAAAGGAGTAATCAGCTGTGACACGAAAAAAAACGAATCCTTTTGTAGCTCATCATTTATTGGCAAAAATCGAAAAGGTCAATATGAAGGAGGAGAAAGAAACAATAGTAACGTGGTCCCGGGCATCTAGCATTCTACCCGCAATGGTTGGCCATACAATCGCGATTCATAATGGAAAGGAACATATACCTATTTACATAACAAATCCTATGGTAGGTCGCAAATTGGGGGAATTCGTGCCTACTCGGCATTTCACGAGTTATGAAAGTGCAAGAAAAGATACTAAATCTCGTCGTTAACTGAATTCAGAATAGAAAGATTCAAAATAAAAAAAAAACAAACAAAGGTAGGCGGGGAATAACCTTATTTATGACAAGTTTCAAACTGGTAAAGTATACCCCTAGAATAAAGAAGAAGAAGAGTGGGCTAAGGAAACTCGCAAGGAAAGTTCCAACCGATCGTCTACTTAAGTTCGAACGGGTTTTCAAAGCACAAAAACGCATCCATATGTCTGTTTTCAAAGCACAAAGAGTTCTTGATGAGATTCGCTGGCGTTACTACGAAGAAACTGTTATGATACTGAACCTCATGCCTTATCAAGCATCTTATCCCATCCTAAAGTTGGTTTATTCGGCAGCAGCAAATGCTACTCATTATAGGGATTTCGACAAAGCGAATTTATTCATCACTAAAGCCGAAGTCAGTAGGAGTACTATTATGAAAAAATTCAGACCTCGAGCTCGAGGACGTAGTTCTCCCATAAAAAAAACCATGTGTCATATAACAATTGTACTAAATATAGTAAAGAAATCTAAATAATCTTTAGATCCATCTAAGATTTCGATTCCCAGTAAAAAAAAAAATAGAATAGAAAAATATGGGACAAAAAATAAATCCACTCGGTTTCAGACTTGGTACAACCCAAAATCACCATTCCTTTTGGTTCGCACAACCAAAAAATTATTCTGAAGGTCTACAGGAAGATAAAAAAATACGGAATTGTATCAAGAACTATATACAAAAGAATAGGAAAAAAGGCTCGAATAGAAAAATAGAATCAGACTCAAGTTCCGAAGTAATTACACATAATAGAAAAATGGACTCAGGCTCAAGTTCCGAAGTAATTACACATATAGAAATTCAAAAAGAAATCGATACGATCCACGTCATAATCCATATTGGATTCCCCAATTTATTAAAGAAAAAAGGAGCAATCGAAGAATTAGAGAAAGATCTACAAAAGGAAGTTAATTCTGTAAACCAGAGACTTAATATTGCTATTGAAAAAGTTAAAGAACCTTATAGACAACCTAACATTCTTGCAGAATATATAGCTTTCCAATTAAAAAATAGAGTTTCATTCCGAAAGGCAATGAAAAAAGCCATTGAATTAACTAAAAAAGCAGATATAAGGGGAGTAAAAGTCAAAATTGCAGGTCGTCTCGCAGGGAAAGAAATTGCACGTGCCGAATGCATCAAAAAGGGTAGACTTCCCCTCCAAACAATTCGCGCTAAAATTGATTATTGCTGCTATCCAATTCGAACTATCTATGGAGTATTAGGTGTAAAAATTTGGATATTCGTAGACGAAGAATAACTAGCCTTGTCTTCCCATTCTGTTCAGTGATAGAATAAAAAATGACAAGAGCCTTATTTTTCCTGAAATCCCTGAAAAAGAAGAAGAAATTCTACCTCTTTCTATAAGATTTAATGAAAATTGATAAATCTTTTAATATAATTGCTATGCTTAGTGTGTGACTCGTTAGTTTTTTCTTTAGAGTCGAAAATGGAGATTCAAAAAAATTGACTGAACCCTACTATAAATAGAAAAAGAAAAAAACTTAGTAATTATAGAAAATTAACTAATAACCAACCTATTGCTTCGTATTGTCGAGATCCTAACTAAGAAACAGTCACTATATGATACATCTATCATAAATGAGTAGATCTATCATATAGTTGTAGCAACTGCAATTTTTTCTCTAAAAAAGAAAATGGATTCTAGGTTGTGAAGCAAAACTAAAGGGATGTGGATAAAAGGAGGGATGATAGAAGGAAAGAATAGGAATAAGAAAGATATAGGATTCCAATATGTATGGTCTATGAGTTACATCATAAAAGGCAATGTGATAAAGCATCAATATAATAAAAATAACAGAGAATTCGAAATCGTAACTTGAAACAAGAAATACAAATTTAAAACAATAATAAAGAGCGGCCCGGGTTAATAAAACTGAGAAAATTGACTCGGAAAGAAATTTTTTGGAAGCTCCATTGTGGGATTCAGACCTAACCATTAAAGGAGAAGTAGTGGGAACGACAGAACCTATGACTGCATAGGATTTTATTGAAAAGAATCCTAATACTTCATTGGGTGGGATGGCGGAACAAACCAAAAAAATTGCCTTATTTGGTAAGGTTATAATATAAATTAACAAATAAGACAGGAAAGAGTAAATATTCGCCCGCGAAATATTTATTGAATTAGAATACTTTACCGCGATTCAATAAGAGTAAAAATAAGGAGATTTTTTGTTAAGAAAGATTACATTATCCATAAATATAGAATATAGATAAATAGACACACACATCTAGATATATTCTAGATCTTCTTTCTTGACTATATATTTATCTATTTTACCAAATTCAATATTCAATATTAAAAAAACCCTAACTTTTTCTATTATCTATTAATGTGCATCTATCCATAATATTCCAAAATATTATGGAATTAGAGAAATTTGCACGCTTTCTCATTTCATTCGCGAGGAGCTGGATGAGAAGAAACTCTCATGTCCAGTTTTGCAGTAGAGATGGAACTAAGAAAGAACCATCGACTATAACCCCAAAAGAACCAGATTTCGTAAACAACATAGAGGAAGAATGAAGGGAAAATCCTGCCGAGGCAATCGTATTTGTTTTGGTAGATATGCTCTTCAAGCACTTGAACCCGCTTGGATCACGTCGAGACAGATAGAAGCAGGACGAAGAGCAATGACACGATATGCACGTCGTGGTGGAAAACTATGGGTACGTATATTTCCCGACAAACCGGTTACACTAAGACCCACGGAAACACGTATGGGCTCAGGAAAGGGATCCCCCGAATATTGGGTAGCCGTTGTTAAACCAGGTCGAATACTTTATGAAATGGGCGGAGTATCCGAAACTGTAGCTAGAGCAGCTATCTCCATAGCTGCCAGTAAAATGCCCATACGAAGTCAATTTCTTCGATTAGAGATAGAGATATAGAACCCAAAAAAAGGAGTATTGAAGATAAAAAAACCAGGTTTTTCTTTCTGGAAAGACAATATTTCTTTCATCCTTTTGCATTGAAATAACAAATTGAAATCAAAATAATATGATTCAACCTCAGACCCTTTTAAATGTAGCAGATAACAGTGGAGCTCGAAAATTGATGTGTATTCGAGTCATAGGAGCTGCTAGTAATCAGCGATATGCTCGTATTGGTGATGTTATTGTTGCTGTAATCAAAGACGCAGTGCCCCAAATGCCTCTAGAAAGATCCGAAGTAATTCGAGCTGTAATTGTACGTACATGTAAAGAGTTCAAATGCGAAGACGGTATAATAATACGCTATGATGACAATGCAGCGGTTATCATTGATCAAAAAGGAAATCCAAAAGGAACTCGAGTTTTTGGCGCGATCGCCGAGGAATTGAGAGAGTTGAATTTTACTAAAATAGTTTCATTAGCTCCTGAAGTATTATAAATACTAGTAGGCAAGATATAGATCAAAGAAAAAATTAGTAGATTGTGTTTCACGTATATGCTTTAAAATCCAAAATAAAAAAAAAAAGAAAACATGTTGATTATAGAAAAATTAGGAGGAACCTAGAATTAGAGTCTTATGGGCAAGGACACTATTGCTGATTTACTAACCTCTATAAGAAACGCGGACATGAATAAAAAAGGAACAGTTCGAGTAGTATCTACAAATATTACCGAAAACATTGTTAAAATACTTCTACGAGAGGGTTTTATTGAAAGTGTTCGGAAACATCAGGAAAGTAACAGATATTTCTTGGTTTCAACTTTGCGACATCAAAAGAGAAAGACTAGAAAAGGAATATATAGAACTAGAACCTTTTTAAAGCGTATCAGCCGACCCGGCTTACGAATTTATGCCAACTATCAAGGAATTCCTAAAGTTTTGGGCGGAATGGGAATTGCTATTCTTTCTACTTCTCGAGGTATAATGACAGATCGAGAAGCTCGACTAAACAGAATTGGGGGAGAAGTCTTATGTTATATATGGTAATCGCCCCTCCTATAGTACCCGAATTCTATCTCGAACTTCCTATTTTTCAAATAAAAATACAACGTTTTTTTTTATTTGAAAATCAAAATAGAAAAATAGGAGAAAAAAAAATATGACAGAAAAAAAAAATAGGAGAGAAAAAAAAAACCCGAGAGAAGCAAAAGTCACTTTCGAAGGTTTAGTTACGGAAGCCCTACCCAACGGAATGTTCCGCGTTCGCCTAGAGAATGACACCATCATTCTGGGCTATATTTCAGGAAAGATCCGGTCTAGTTCTATACGAATACTGATGGGGGATAGGGTCAAAATTGAAGTAAGTCGTTATGATTCAAGCAAGGGACGTATAATTTATAGACTTCCCCATAAGGATTCGAAGCGTACCGAAGACTCGAAGGATACCGAAGATTTGAAGGATACCGAAGATTTGAAGGATACCAAAGATTCAAAGAATTAGGTTTTTCTTTTTTTTTCTAGGGTAATAAATTCAAAGTTCCAAAATTCAAGCGAAGAGACTTATTTTTTCCAAAGATTAGATTCATAGTTTAAGAAAGGAATACGGAAATATGAAAATAAGAGCTTCTGTTCGTAAAATTTGTACAAAATGTCGACTGATTCGTAGGCGTGGACGAATTAGAGTCATTTGTTCCAACCCGAAGCATAAACAAAGACAGGGGTAATCTTTCGAAAAAGAACTTTACTTTCTAAAAAGTAAAAAAAGTACCCGCGGAAATGTCCAAATTCCAAATAAAATAATTAAAGTAAAGGATATATTTTACCCTGAAACGGATATCTTTGTATCTTTTTTTCTTTTTGTTATTTCTAACTCATATTTATGAGATAATAAAATATGACAAAAGCTATACCAAAAATTGGTTCACGTAGGAAAGTGCGTATTGGTTTGCGTAGGAATGCGCGTTTTAGTTTACGGAAGAGTGCACGTAGAATAACAAAAGGAGTTATTCATGTTCAAGCTAGTTTCAACAATACCATTATAACTGTTACAGACCCGCAGGGTCGGGTGGTTTTCTGGTCCTCCGCGGGTACTTGTGGATTCAAAAGCTCAAGAAAAGCATCACCCTATGCTGGTCAAAGAACAGCAGTAGATGCTATTCGTACAGTGGGTTTGCAACGAGCAGAAGTTATGGTAAAGGGTGCTGGTAGTGGAAGAGATGCCGCATTACGAGCCATTGCTAAAAGTGGTGTACGATTAAGTTGTATACGCGATGTAACACCTATGCCGCATAATGGATGTCGACCTCCTAAAAAAAGACGTCTGTAAAAGAATTAAACCGCTTTCAAGAGAAATAAACGATTCAATGATCAAATAATAATACTAGTCTATTATGGTTCGAGAGGAGGTAGCAGGATCCACTCAAACACTACAGTGGAAGTGTGTTGAATCAAGAGTAGATAGTAAGCGTCTTTATTATGGTCGTTTCATTTTGTCCCCGCTTAGAAAAGGTCAAGCGGATACCGTCGGTATTGCCTTGCGAAGAGCTTTACTTGGAGAAATAGAAGGAACATGTATCACACGTGCAAAATTTGGGAGCGTGCCACACGAATATTCTACAATAGCAGGTATTGAAGAATCCGTACAAGAAATTTTACTAAATTTGAAAGAAATTGTATTGAGAAGTAATCTCTATGGAGTTAGAGACGCATCAATTTGTGTCAAAGGTCCTAGATACATAACTGCTCAAGATATCATCTTACCCCCTTCCGTAGAGATCGTTGATATGGCACAACCTATAGCTAACTTGACAGAGCCCATTGATTTCTGTATTGAGTTACAGATCAAGAGAGATCGCGGATATCACACGGAACTCAGAAAGAACTCTCAAGATGGAAGTTATCCCATAGATGCTGTATCCATGCCTGTTCGAAATGTGAATTATAGTATTTTTTATTGTGGGAATGGAAATGAAAAACACGAGATACTTTTTCTAGAAATATGGACGAATGGAAGTTTAACCCCTAAGGAAGCGCTTTATGAGGCTTCTCGTAATTTGATTGATTTATTTCTTCCTTTTCTACACGCGGAGGAAGAGGGCACTAGTTTCGAAGAAAATAAAAACAGGTTTACTCCACCCCTTTTAACCTTTCAAAAAAAATTAACTAATCTAAAGAAAAACAAAAAAGGAATTCCATTGAATTGTATTTTTATTGATCAATTAGAATTGCCTTCTAGAACGTATAATTGTCTCAAAAGGGCCAATATACATACACTATTGGACCTTTTGAGTAAGACTGAAGAAGATCTTATGAGAATTGACAGTTTTCGTATGGAAGATGGAAAACAGATATGGGACACTCTAGAGAAGCATCTCCCAATTGATTTACCTAAGAATAAGTTCTCGTTTTAAATCCATTGCAATTTTTTCCTCTTCTTCCTTTTCGAGTTAGAATAAAAAAAAAGAAAACAATTTTGCATCTTTGGCACAATCTATATTTTCGCGAAATGGATCATAATAAAATGGATTTTAGGTATCTAGGGAAGATTCACTTGGAAGTAACTATTTCCTAGATACCTATGCACGGTACTTCACGGTTGAATGAATCAACCTGAAAAATCCCTAAAAAAGACCTAAAGTTAAGGATTTTTCAATGGGTAATGTTGCTCCAATACCTAACCAAAGAGCTACCGCAGTACCGATTAAAAAGACTGTCGTAGCTACTGGGCGACGAAATGGATTTTGGAATTTATTGACATTCTCTAGAAAGGGTACTGTCAATAAGCCCGTTGGCACAGAAACCATTAAGAGAACGCCCAATAACTTATTGGGTACTGTACGGAGTATTTGAAACACGGGAAAGAAGTACCACTCGGGTAATATTTCCAGAGGAGTTGCAAACGGATCCGCCGGTTCACCAATCATTGACGGCTCAAGAACTGCTAAACCTACATTACATGCAATAGTACCTAGAATTACTACTGGAAAAATATATAAAAGATCGTTGGGCCACGCGGGTTCCCCGTAATAATTATGTCCCATCCCTTTAGCTAATTTTGCTCTTAATACAGGATCATTTAAGTCAGGTTTCTTTGTTATTGGGATAGGTGAATTCTTTAGGATCCATCCCCCAAAGGAACCGGACATGAGAATTTTTCATCATCCGGCTCGAGCAAGAATGAAAGAAAAAAGACCGTGGAAGATCCATAATAGAATAAGGTATATAATGACTCAATGACTCTAGGTAAGAAAAGCTTTATCAGATTCTCTTTTCCGAAGTTGCACCTACAACTACTCATTGAAAAGAATCCTATTCTTATGGGTAAATGCTCAATATCCAAGTGGGCTTGCAAATTTGATCATGATCAATTGCTTTGTGGATTGTCTCATGTCTCTTGATTGGTTGGTGTTTATCCCCTCAATATCGCAAATTTCTTACGTCCAAACAAAGTATTTACTTGTTACTAATAAAAAATCCAAAAGTCTAGCCTACGTTCTTCCTTAGATACCTTCTTTTACTCCGATAGTATTGCGGATCGCAATCGATGCAAAGAAAATGAATGCATTTCCATACTATAATAAAAAAGTAAGTGTAATAAATAGAGAATTAGATCATGTGATATGACTTATTCCATTTCTACTCTATGGGATCTTACGGAGCCTGTTCATGGATGACATGGTCGGGGTATGATCATAGAAAATATTCTCCTCAAGTGAACCAGCCTATCCTTCCTAGATAGGGGACTTACGTGTTGATTGGATGCGGAGACACCTTTGGTTGTGAATTCTAATGTGGCAGATCCAATTCTTTATCTGCATGGCCAAATCAATAATTCAAGTCACACACTCCCATAATCCGCCTTATTTTCTTTCGTAAAATTAACTTCAACTATTTGTATCAAAATACTTCGGAGTTGAAGAAAAGTATCCAAATGACATGTCTTATTTTACAATAACCCATGTTTGTAGCAATGAAATACCACAACCTACCCGATATGATATATGAGAATTAGAATTATCTTTCTCTATGATATGCCTTCCCTATAAAGGACCCGAAATACCTTGCTTACGTATCATTGGAAAGTGCATTAACATAAATACGGCGGTAAGCAGAGGCAGTACAAAAGTATGTAAACTATAAAAACGAGTCAAAGTGGATTGGCCCACACTAGCACTTCCACGCAATAACTCCACTAAAGGCGATCCTATTACCGGAATCGCTTCAGGTACACCTGTCACAATTTTGACTGCCCAATAACCAATTTGATCCCAAGGCAAAGAATAACCAGTTACACCAAACGATGCAGTCAATACAGCCAAAACCACACCTGTGACCCAAGTTAATTCGCGGGGTTTTTTAAATCCACCTGTGAGATACACACGAAATACGTGCAGGATCATCATTAGAACCATCATACTTGCTGACCATCGATGAACTGATCGGATTAACCAACCAAAGTTGGCCTCGGTCATTATGTATTGAACCGAGGAAAAAGCCTCTGTAACGGTTGGGCGGTAGTAAAAAGTCATAGCAAAACCTGTAGCGACTTGTACTAGAAAACAAGTAAGTGTAATTCCCCCTAAACAATAAAATATGTTGACATGAGGAGGAACATATTTACTAGTTATATCATCCGCAATTGCCTGAATCTCAAGACGTTCCTCAAACCAATCATATACTTTATTGAGATAGGTAACTAACCCGAGTCCCCCTCCGAGAACCGTATATGAAAATTTCATCTCGTACGGCTCAAGCAGAAACACACAAATTTTCAACGGATATTAGAAAAAAAAGGGTTCAAAACTTCATCAGCCACTGGATTGGGTCGATTTGCCTTGAAGATATGAAATAAGAAAAATCCAGAATTTATTCTTTGTGATGATAATGCCAAAAAATCTCAAGTTGGCTCATCTGTCTTCCTTTCTTTGCCTTATGTTGGTCATTAGAGGCCTCTTGACTTTTCTCTTCCCTATTTTGGATTTCTTTTTTTTTTTTTTGCGTAATGCGGATTTACTCTTGTTTTGTTTTACTAGTAAATAAATAAAGCAAAAATTCTAGTAGTTTTCTGATAGAAATTATCTTGTTGCGATCCTATGAATCAGTTCAATTAAAACCTTAGATTCATACTAGAGCCACGATGATTGAGTCTCAAGCTAAACAAAAGGCAAGGGTTCTTCGAATAAGAACCGCTTGATGATCATTTATTGAATCGGTGTAATAACTCGACAAAATCAAGAGAAAAAAAAAGTTGTCTTTTGGGCAAACAAATTTGGAAGGAAGACATTTTCTTTTTTTATTAAAAACTACTTGAATTTTTTTCAGTCTGGTTGCGAGGTCTGAATAGTGAGTATGAATCATAGTTCCATTTTTTTTTCTTGATCCACTCTATCTATTTCGTGTTCCAGATACTAGAATAAATAATAAATATCCGACGAATTAGAATCATCTTGATAGAGATAACAGGCCCTTTCTATGTATTATCAATAGGATCAATTCTAACAAGTCACACACTCATATTCCAGAGATACCGAAACAAAAAAATTCCACGGTCGAACTACCAGAATGTCTAGAAATGTAGAGCTTAAAGTAGAAAGGCTTTTTTGGATGGAAAAACTATGACTTCGTAGTTTTAGTTAGTAGAAACCTAATTCATTAAAATTCCGTCCAGTAAAACAGAAGAATTATAAATTTCTAAAATGATAGATAGGAATATCGCGAATAAAGCCATTGCGACCCCCATAAAAGGAGTAGTCCCCCAACCCGGAGCTACTTTCCCATATTCCGAATTCAAGGGTTTCAATAAACTACCTGCGCGAGTTCGTCTTGGCCCAGGTCTAGAACTATCTTCAACGGTTTGTGTAGCCATAAATTCTATTTAATCATTGGTGTTGACTTTGTATACTATTCCGTTGTAGTTGTAAATACACGATCTTTTCGTAGATCCATTGTAATCTTGAAATTCTATAAAAATGGAAACAGCAACTTTAGTCGCCATCTCCATATCTGGTTTACTTGTAAGCTTTACTGGGTATGCCTTATATACCGCGTTTGGGCAACCCTCTCAACAATTAAGAGATCCATTCGAAGAACACGGGGACTAATTGAAGTAAGAAGTCTCCCAGATGGGGAGACTTCTTACTTCAATGAAATTATTTCATTTTTTTAGTCGGAACCTTAGGTGGTTCTCGGAAGAAGATAGCGAAAAAAATTATCCCTAAAGTCGAAACTAAAAGGAACGTATAAACCAATGCTTCCATAGATTCGATCGTGGTTTATTTACAATTATAACTTCCACACCTATTCATTTGTCATTTGGGATCATTTCCCATATAAAGAAAGAAAAAGAGTCAAAGAAAGGATGGGAGATGTTTCCCATGTCAAATCAAAAAAGAGAGATGAAAGATACCATAGCAATGTGGTATCAGACTGCCTGTCTCCTTGTAGTTGGATCTCCAACTTTTTGGAATGTTCCAAATTCCACTTGAGCATCCAAGTCTGGATCAATACCAGCAAAAACATCTCGGAACAAGGTTCTAGCGCCATGCCAAATGTGTCCGAAAAAGAAGAGCAAAGCAAAGGTAGCATGACCAAAAGTGAACCAACCCCTTGGACTGCTGCGAAAAACACCATCCGATTTCAGAGTAGCCCGATCTAATTCAAAAATTTCCCCTAATTGGGAACGCCTCGCATATTTTTTTACAGTAGCAGGATCAGAATAACTTACTCCATTAAGTTCGCCACCATAGAACTCCACCGTTACGCCTACTTGTTCAACACTATATTTGGATTCTGCTCTTCTAAAAGGAACGTCCGCTCTCACAATTCCCTCTTCATCTACCAAAACAACCGGAAATGTTTCAAAAAAAGTAGGCATACGGCGTACAAAAAGCTCGCGCCCTTCTTTATCTCTAAAGACGGGATGTCCTAACCATCCAACAGCTATTCCATCCCCATTGTCCATTGAGCCTGCTCTGAATAATCCCCCCTTTGCCGGATTATTACCAATATAATCATAAAAGGCTAATTTTTCGGGAATTTTAGACCAAGCTTCTGATAAACTAAGATTTTCGGCTAACCCATCGCTAACTCTTCGATATATTTCTTGCTGAAAGTATCCCTGATCCCACTGATAACGAGTAGGCCCAAATAATTCGATTGGGGTAGTTGCTGACCCATACCACATAGTTCCGGCAACTATGAAAGCTGCAAAAAAAACAGCAGCGATACTACTGGAAAGTACAGTTTCAATATTGCCCATACGTAATCCTTTGTATAGACGTTGAGGCGGACGGACACTAAGATGGAATAGGCCCGCTAATATGCCCAATGTACCCGCAGCAATATGATGAGAAGCTATTCCCCCCGGAACAAAAGGATCAAAACCTTCTACACCCCACGCTGGATTTACAGCTTGTACTTTTCCAGTTAGTCCATAAGGATCGGACACCCATATCCCAGGACCATACAAACCCGTTACATGAAATGCGCCAAAGCCAAAGCAAGCCACCCCTGCAAGAAATAAATGAATTCCAAAAATCTTGGGCAAATCCAAAGAGGGTTTTCCCGTCCGCTCATCACAGAATATTTCTAGGTCCCAATATACCCAATGCCAGATAGCTGCCAAGAAACACAAGCCAGAAAACACAATATGCGCACCTGCCACACCTTCATAACTCCAAATACCCGGATTCGTTACAGTTCCTCCTGAAATACTCCAACCACCCCACGAATTGGTTATTCCTAAACGAGTCATGAAGGGAATGACGAACATACCTTGTCTCCACATTGGATCCAGAACAGGATCAGAGGGATCAAAAACCGCTAATTCGTATAAAGCCATCGAGCCGGCCCAACCAGAAACTAGAGCTGTGTGCATTATATGCACCGAAAGCAATCGACCCGGATCATTCAATACAACAGTATGAACACGATACCAAGGCAAACCCATGGAAATACCCCTTTAGCAAAGAAAAATAGACACGATGTCGCTTTATTTTATCGCATTGGAAAAGACTATCCATATCCTATGTACCTAACCCCTTTAGGGGATTCTGTGTCAGAAAGCGTGAATATTTATTTCATTCCATTAAAAATAAGAAGCCAATTCTGTTCGTAAGAAGAAAGAGAAGCAGATCTATTCTATACTCGATAAGTGCCAATATGCAATGGGTAGCTTGGCCTATTTGGAAAAAAAACGAAGAATAGATCCCTATCCCTCTTTGTTTATCATTCCAATCACCGATTCTTTTTTCTTTATTCAATCTGTCTTACCTTCCTTATAGATATAACCTTTCAATCTATGTATTATTTCAATCTACGTATTAATAGAATCCATAGTATTCATATAGAATAAGAAAAAAAAAAAAGACAATAAACTGCGGATTCTTTCTTTCTCTTCCATTCTTACGTTTCCATATTAAAGTATAGTTTTCTTACTTAAATTTAATAATATTAATCTAATATGCCCATTGGTGTTCCAAAAGTACCTTACCGGATTCCCGGAGATGAAGAAGCGACTTGGGTTGACTTATACAATGTTATGTATCGAGAAAGGACACTTTTTTTAGGTCAAGAGATTCGTTGCGAGATCACGAATCATATTACAGGTCTCATGGTATATCTCAGTATAGAAGATGGAATTAGCGATATTTTTTTGTTTATAAACTCCCCAGGCGGGTGGCTAATCTCAGGAATGGCAATTTTTGATACGATGCAAACGGTGACACCAGATATATATACAATATGCCTCGGAATAGCTGCGTCCATGGCATCCTTCATTCTGCTTGGAGGAGAACCCACCAAGCGTATAGCATTCCCTCACGCGAGGATTATGCTTCACCAACCTGCTAGTGCTTATTATCGGGCAAGGACACCAGAATTTTTCCTAGAAGTGGAGGAGTTACACAAAGTTCGCGAAATGATCACAAGGGTTTATGCACTAAGAACAGGCAAGCCTTTTTGGGTTGTATCCGAAGACATGGAAAGGGATGTTTTTATGTCAGCAGACGAAGCCAAAGCTTATGGACTTGTCGATATTGTAGGGGATGAAATGATTGACGAGCACTGCGATACTGATCCAGTGTGGTTTCCAGAAATGTTTAAGGATTGGTAGTGGTCGCATTTCTTGTAAATTTATTTCAAACCTAAATTCAGGTTTTCTGCGATTTAATAGAAAATAGAAATACTTCATGATGATCAATCATCAGGTTAAGATCGATCTAAACCAATCCTTTTTTTCTATATACATACGACATGCCAACGGTTAAACAACTTATTAGAAACGCAAGACAGCCAATACGAAATGCTAGAAAATCGGCCGCGCTTAAGGGATGTCCTCAGCGTCGAGGAACATGTGCTAGGGTGTATGTGTGACTCGTTCAGATCATGAGTTCAAACAAATAAGACAATTTTGGAAGTATCCATGATCGGTACCAATGAATAGGATAGAGAAGCTCTATCCTAGATTTCTATGGTAATATGGAATTTCTGGTTTCCTTTGGTGCAAATCCAATCATCTAAATTGGAAATAAGAAGCAATTCCCCCATTGGTAGAGAATGGTTATCCATTAAGCGGAGGAAATAGTAATAAAAAGAAAAAGGCTTATGCTCCTTTATCTTAAAAGAACGGACTAACAGGGTCAGCTACTTAGCCAACTTTCATAATTAAATGCCGTCACTGTATGGATAACTCTTATTGTGAAAAGAGCTATTTACTCTATAATGGATAGGTAGAGCCAAAGAATGTGAACTATACAAGTTCACAATACCTTTTGATGAAATGAAAGAAAGGGCTCCGGTGTATAGAGAGGGCCTCACCGTTTAAAAGGGAACCATAGAAACGATGGAACCCACTATTTTTTTGAGTATCGTTAGAATTTGTTATTTCTATGCGAAATAACTGAAGGGAATAGAATAAAAAATCGTGGTTGGGAAGGTTACAGTAGCAAAAGCCATTGGAATTAATATTTTATATATCGGAATAATTCGTTTTGTTATTAATGGGAAAAAGGATGGCTAAAAGAAGAGAAATCATTAGTTATTCATTAAGGTTAATTTGATTCAATGACCAGAGTTCCGCGAGGATATATAGCTCGGAGACGACGAACAAAAATGCGTTCATTTGCCTCAAACTTTAGAGGGGCTCATTTAAGACTTAATCGAATGATTACTCAACAAGTAAGAAGAGCTTTTGTTTCCTCTCATCGAGATAGAGGCAGGCAAAAGAGGGATTTTCGTCGTTTGTGGATCACTCGGATAAACGCAGCAACGCGGATATATAAAGTATTCAATAGTTATAGTAAATTAATACACAATCTGTACAAGAAGGAATTGATTCTTAATCGTAAAATGCTTGCACAAGTAGCTGTATCAAATCCAAATAATCTTTACACGATTTCCAATAAAATAAAGATCATCAATTAAATGGATAAAAAAGTAATATACAGGAATAATTAAAACCGAATTCCCGGAGAGGGAACTCCGGGAAGATACAATAAATTAAGATTAAGTGGTAAGAATCAACGAGCATGTTGCAATAAATAAAAAAACTATTTATTCTTCCCCATTTTTCTTTCTTATAACAAACACAAGAATCAAAACTGGATTACTTTCCTTATATATAGGTCTGGCCCTTTCGAATAAAACATCAACAATCGGAACTTAAGTTCCGATTGTTGTTTCTTAAATTCTGGTTGGAGTTTCTTAAGTTTCGATTGGAATTGAACTTTTGCGTTAATTGAGGAATATGTCTATTTTTTCTGGGTCTAGGACCAGTAATTATTGAAATTGACTGGGCTTGAAATTGCTTCTCATTCTCATAGTTACGAAATGGTAAGAAAGATAAAATACGAGCCTGTTTTATAGCAAGAGTAATTAATCGTTGTTGTTTCAAGGTTAATCTATTTATTCGTCTCGATAATATTTTTCCTTGTTCACTAATAAATCGATTAATTAAACTCATGTTTCTATAATCAATTGGATCCCCCGGGCCAATCCGAGGACGCCTACGAAAAGGTTGTTTGGATTTACGAAAAGGTTGTTTGGATTTACGAAAAGTTTGCTTGGACTTACGAAAAGTTTGCTTGGATTTTTGAAAAGTTTGCTTGGATTTACGAAAGGGTTGCTTAGATTTATGAAAAGGTTGTTTAGATGTATACATGATTTATTCTTTATTAAAAAATTGGAAAAAAAATGGATTTCTTTATTTTATTAATTTTGGATCCAGAAGAAGTAGTCTTTCTTTGGTCCATATATTATTTGATTCATATATAGTATATGAATACCCTCTATACATATGAAATAATATCTACCTGAAATCAAATGAGTTGATTTGTATTTTGTATTCTATCTATGTTCTATATATTAAATCTGTTCTTTGGAAAGATCGAACACACGATGCTCCTATTTTTTTATTTCGCCATGAGTCGTATGCTTGCGACAATAACGACAAAATTTTTTGAATTCTAATTGTCCAGGTGTATTGTGGCGATTCTTTTGAGTACTATATCTAGAAATCCCCGTCGATTCCTTATTGGCACCTTTTCGAACACAACTGATACATTCCAAAATAAGTCTGATTCTAACATCTTTCCCCTTGGCCATGAACCTCCTTTCTTTTTTGGATTGACTTAACTTAATTCTTCTACTTATTCTTTTATTCTTCTATTTTGAATCCGAAGAAGAAGAATAAAATCCATTAGAATAAAAAATTTTGGAAATTCTTAAATTAAGTAATAAAAAATGGAGAAATAATTAAAGAATACAATCCTTGTCGAATTAGCAAGGATTTTGCTTCGAAACCCTTTCATTTAAGTAGCCAGCCCAGCCTCTTTCTATGCTCTGATTTCTGAGGCCTGACTTAGCTTGGATACCGCTTTTAATTGAATTTCTGTTTTCCAAAATGGGATTTACCGAATTTTTCATGACTCTGAGGTTCAACCCAATCCATCTTTTCTTTCTTTTTCCTTCCTATACTAAAAAAAAAAGGATTGAAAAAGGGAAAATTTTCGTCATGTCACGAAGAATTCCTCGCATAGCAATAACTAGAATTAAAAAAAAGGGAATGACAAAGCATCTGGGAATAAACGATTAATTTCTATCAATAAACCTGCTAAAGCCCCAAACCATAGAGTACTTAGCACGGGTGCTACAGAGAGATATGTTTTTATATCCCGCATTGAAAATCCTCCTTCCTTATTGGAATACATATATGATCAGATACTCTTGCCCAAGATCTTTTGTATTTCTTTTGTTTATGCGAAATTCCTAACTAAAAAAACAAAATCAATATTCTATATAGAATGAACCGTATAGACGAGATTTTCCTATCCCTAAAAAAGAAAAAGATGACCTCTTCTTCCTATACATTACCAAGGAATAGTAATCTTTCTTTTATAGGTGAAATTAGATTCGATTTTAGATGTATACCATTCCTTGACTTGATTATATGAGACCAAAAAGAAGAAATGACAAGAAGGTTCTATATAGATAGAGAAAGAGAAGAAAATTACGATGTGGAAAACAAGACAGGAATTGTGTACAATGCCATTGTACAACAATTTGGAAAAGGGATGTAGCGCAGCTTGGTAGCGCGTTTGTTTTGGGTACAAAATGTCACAGGTTCAAATCCTGTCATCCCTACCTATTACTTCTTTCTTCTTTATGGGCAGTAGCGAGGAGATCAATTAAAGTGGGTATAACTTGAATTTGTGGATACTATACGTACGTGAGACACGTTAGGAGTAGAAAAGGGTTTTCTTTTTGAATGAAAGCGCTCTTAGTTCAGTTCGGTAGAACGCGGGTCTCCAAAACCCGATGTCGTAGGTTCAAATCCTACAGAGCGTGATTCCATCTATCTTATGTCGAAGCAGAGTAAAATAACTTAACAAAACAAAGTTGAATTGCAACTCCAATTTGACCTCCTCTCTGGTCTGGAGGAGGTCAATCAAAAAAGAAATATTACTCAATCAAAGATCCAACTGATCCCCACGCCTGTATTGCAAATACGCAGTCACGAATAATCCCGCTAAAGTAATAGGAATTAGGCCTAAGACGATTCCAAATAGAAAAACTTCAATCATTTCGATTTGTTCGAGGGGATAAAAAAAAAGAGGTACGATCTATCCCTAAATAGTAGTCTAAATTATCCACGAATCTCAATGACCAAGAAAAGAATTGGTAATTAGTGTGGAAAAGAGTCGTAGAATACCAGGAATCCAAAAGAAAGATTTTTCTTTTCTGACTTATTCATTCAATTCATTTCAAATAAGACGTATCTTGTTCAAACCAATAAATAGAGCTGGGGTTATAGTTAAAGCAGCCAGTAGAAAACCGAAATAACTAGTTATAGTAAGCATGAAAGGGTTAAATTCCATTTATTTTTTTACTACACTACATATGTTGGTAAAGCACTTACCTAAGTTATGGAAAATTCAGAATTCATCGGTTATTTTAGATAATACTAAAAAACAAGATCGAGTGAGATACAGAAGTGTAAAAGAGAATCGATTCATCAGATGCGACATGAGTCCCTAATTCCGAATCAAGAGATTTGTTGTGGAATCTGTCAGTTGAGTAAAGTAATAATATTAAGAACTAGATCATCTAACCCCATTGAAAAATGAAATTGGATTTTCGGGAGAATTTTGGAATAAAAGATAAATAAAGAATTGAAACGGTCGAATATTCCCCTATTCCTTCTTATTTTAACTGATTGTATTCCATATGGAATAAGAGGAGAAGAAAAGCATTCCACGACCCCCCGAGGGGCCCCTTAAAAAAAGGAAAGCTCCTCCTTGAATTTACTTTATTTTTATTCCTTTTTCGAACCCCCAACCAAAGTTGATTCGAAGACGAGTCACTTCAATTATCCTTTTAAGTTTTATCTTCTGTCTTTCCCTATTTCATCTCGTAAAGTTCCACTCTTGCAGTTTAGTCAAGAAAGTTAGACCTAATCCAACAAATAAGGCAAGGATTGGTTACGAATCTTGATTCTTCAAAGAATGTTTTCTTTCTTTCATAACAGATTATCTACTATTCGATTTTCTATTTATTAGATATTATGCTAACCAATTAAATTCCTTAAAGGGAAAGGTTGGATTGGATTCTAAGAAAACTTTTAAC